CGACCCATTTTGAATTCCATACAAATTCCCTCTCAATACAATTTCTTTCAAATTCATTAAAAGTTCATGTACCGTTTCTTGAATACCCACTATGTTAGAATATTCGTGTGGTATTTTTTCAGATTTTGCACGTGTGATAGAGGTTCCTTCTATTTCTCCAAGCAAAGCTCTTCGCATTGCAATCCCTATTGTGTCGGCTTGACCTTTCATAAGTGGAGACAGAATAAAGCGTCCATAAAGAAGACGCTTACTGTCTGTTCTTGATTCAACACACTTCCACTGTAGTGTTCGAGTAGATACTTTGACTTTCTCTCGAACCATAGTAATAGGACTTGATCAAATCATTGAATTATTTATTTCTCTTGCAATCGCTTCAATGTTTATTTTTAGACGCGTCTTTTTTTAGGTGGCCTACAGCCATTATGTGGCATAGGAGTTACATCTCGTACGAAACTTAACAGTATACCACTTCTACGAATAGCTCTTAATGCTGCATCTCGTCCGAGGCCAGGACCCTTTATCATGACTTCTGCTCGTTGCATCCCTTGATCCACTACGGCACGAATAGCGGTTCCTGCTGCGGTTTGGGCAGCAAACGGCGTCCCTCTTCGTGTACCCTTGAATCCACAAGTGCCGGCGGAGGACCAAGAAATAACCCGACCCCGTACATCCGTCACAGTCACAATGGTATTGTTGAAACTTGCTTGAACATGAATAACTCCTTTTGGTATTCTACGTGTATTCTTACGTGAGCCAATACGTCCATTCCTACGAGAACTGGTTTTTGTTTTTGTTTTTGTTATAGTTTTGGCCATATTTTATTATCTCATAAATATAAGTCAAAGATATATGGATATCTCCATTTCATGTCAAAATAGATCCTTTTTTTATACATCGGGTCTTTAGAAAGTTCTTTTTTATTGACTTTAAATTTTATTTATATTTATTAACTTTTCGAAAGATTATCCCTGTCTTTGTTTATGTCTAGGGTTGGAACAAATTACCATAATTCGTCCTCGTCTACGGATCAGTCGACATTTTTCACAAATTTTACGAACAGAGGCTCTTATTTTCATCGTTGTCATTCCTAAACTGAATTCCGAATATACTTATTGGAAGAAAATAAATTTCTTTCAATTTGAACCCTAGTGATCTCTATAAAAGGAATGTTGAAGTTTAAAAAACTACCTAAGAGTTCTAATCTTTGTTGCGGAGTCTATAAATTATACGTCCTCTAGTGGAATCATAACGACTTACTTCAATTTTGACTCTATCCCCCGGTAGTATACGTATAAAACTGCGCCGAATCCTTCCAGAAATATAACCTAGAATGAAATCTTCATTATCTAAACGAACCCGAAACATACCATTTGGAAGTGATTCAGTAATTAAACCTTCATGAATCCATTTTTGTTCTTTCATTCCATGCAAAACCTCCTTAAATTAAAGTATCAACTAATTAATGTAGGAGGAGTGAGATTAAAAAAAAACCCGTCCTTTCTCTTTTTCTTTTTTTTTTCACAAAACAAAAAAATAAGTTTCGAAAAAAATTCGGATATCAGAAAGATTACCATATATAACACAAAATTTCTCCGCCGATGCCTTCTAGCCGAGCCTCTCGGTCTGTCATTATACCTCGAGAAGTAGAAAGTATTACAATTCCCATTCCGCCTAAAATTCTAGGAATTTGTTGATAGTTAGAATAGATTCGTAGACCCGGTCGACTTATTCGTTTTAAATTTAAACTAGTTCTATGGAGCCCTTTTCTATGTCGTAGGGTTAAAACCAAAAAAAATTTGTCGCTTTCGCGATGTTTCCTGGCGTTTTCAATAAAACCCTCTCGTAAAAGTATTTTAATAATGTTTTTGGTGATATTAGTAAAAGGTATTCGAATCGTTCCTTTTCTATTCATAGCAGCATTTCGTAGAGAGTTTATTATGTCAGCAAGAGTGTCCCTACCCATGATAAACTAAAATTATTGTTGCCTCTCATTTTTTATATTGACATGCTCTTTGGTCTTTTTTTTTTTTAATATATGCGTCAGACACACAAAATTTACTAATTAATTTCATCTATTTCATAATAGGTTTCCTTCAAATTGTATACTATAACTATATGGCAGACTCTTCTTCTATCTTATAATACCTCGGGTGCTAGTGAAACTATTTTAGTGAAATTTAACTGTCTCAATTCCCGGGTGATCGCACCAAAAATTCGAGTTCCTTTCGGATTTCCTTCTTGATCAATGACAACTGCAGCATTGTCATCATATCGTATTATCATGCCATTGTCGCGTTTGAATTCTTTACAAGTACGCACAATTACAGCTCTGATCACTTCTGATTTTTCTAGGGATGTATTTGGTAATGCTTCCTTGATCACAGCAACAATAACGTCACCAATTTCAGCATATCGTCGATTACTAGTCCCTATGATTCGAATACACATCAATTCTCGGGCCCCGCTGTTATCCGCCACATTCAAATGAGTCTGAGGTTGAATCATTTTTTTTTTTTATCTATTCTTGCAATACAGCCAAAAGGCGAAGTAAAAAAAAGAGATATTGTTTGTCCAAAAAAAAAAAAAAAGAAATTTGCAATTGTTTTTTTATCTCAAAAAACCCTTTTCTTGGGTTTGGGTGGGTTATACATTTCTATACCGAAATAATGAATTGAGTTCGTATAGGCATTTTTGAAGCCGCTATTGAAATAGCTTTTTGAGCTATATTTTCTCCTACTCCGTCCATTTCATAAAGTATTCTACCCGGTTTAACGACAGCTACCCAATATTCAGGAGATCCTTTCCCAGAACCCATACGTGTTTCTGTAGGTCTTACCGTAACTGGTTTGTCTGGAAATAAACGTACCCATATTTTTCCACCGCGGCGGACATTTCGTGTCATTGCCCGCCGACCTGCTTCTATTTGTCTAGATGTAATCCATGCGGGTTCAAGTGCCTGAAGAGCATATCTACCGAAAGAAATATGATTACCTCGATAAGATATTCCTTTCATTCTTCCTCTATGTTGTTTACGGAATCTGGTTCTTTTGGGGTTATAGTTGATGATTCTTTCTCACTTTCACCTCTACTCCAGAACCGGACATGAGAGTTTCTTCTCATCCGGCTCCTTGCGAATAAAAGAAAAGGATTAAAAAAAAAGATATATTGATGAATAATATACCGAATCATGAGATACTTTGAAATTTCATTCATCTAATCTCTTAGAAATTTTTCTATCTTATTTTGTTTTGCTATATAACTAAACACGTCTCCTTTATTATTTAGAAGGTAATAAATATTTATATATAATCTAGTTATATAATAGAGATAGGGACATTTTCTTATAATGAATCTTTATTTTGGCTTTTTCGATTTTCATTATCATATCAGATTTAGATCGATCAGAATTTGAAAAGAAAGATACAATAAAATTGAAAAACTTTCGCAGGCGAATATTTACTCATTCTATAGTTATTTTAGTTGTAGGACGAGTCATGAACTTTCCTTTCAGGATACACTGAATTGTTCTCCGTCTGGTTTGCTTCGCCATCCCACCCAATGAATTCTACGCCTTCATAGGTTTCGTCGTTCCCATCACTTCTCAATTAATGGTTAGGTTTTAATTTTACAATGGAGTCTCTAATAAAATTTGTTCTTGAGTCAATTTTCTCAGTCTTTATTGGCTCGGGACTCTTGATTTTTTTTTCTTTTTTTGTTCTCTGAATGGATTCATTTAATTATGGATCAATCAGTATTGATGCTTTTTTACACTGCCTTTTTTTGTTTTAGTAGATGACGCATAGACCTTACATGTTATATATTGGAATCATATATCATTTCATTGAGATTCATTTTCTCTCTTTATCTCATCTTTCCTTTTATCTAGATACTTTTTTTGTTTTACAATTTATAATCAGTAATCAGATTTTTTTTTTTTTTTAGAAAAAAAAATATTTCAGTTGCTCCAATGATATGACCAATGTATTATATCTTGACTGGTTCTTTTGATCGAGATAATGTGAAGCGATGAGTTAGTTATTCGTTCTATACTTCTTAGTTTTACTTATGGATTCAATTATTATTATTTTAATATGGGCCGGTACCTTCTTTTTATTTGAACCCTAAAAATAAAAAATCAACGAGTCACACACTAAGCATGGCAATTATATCAAGATGAAATAAGATGAAATTTTCAATCGCATTTTTATTCAACCCTATAGAATAGAATTTCGAATTGAGAATGGAATCTCGAATTGCTAGAATTGCTCATTTTTTATAAAACGACTTAAAAAGTTTGTTATTTTCTGTTCTGGGTTACAACATAAAAATCAAAACAAGTCAAGTAAAGGTTTATTATTCCTCGTCTCCAAATATCCAAATTTTGATTCCCAATACCCCATAAAGAGTTTGAACAGTATAGGAACAATAATCGATTTTAGCTCGAATTGTTTGTAGAGGAACTCTACCTTCTCTGATCCAGTCAACACGTGCAATTTCTTTTCCGTTGATACGCCCTGCAATTTGTACTTGAATTCCTTTTGTATTCGTCTGTTCAGCTAATTCAATAGCTTTTTTCATTGCTTTACGACATGAAACTCGGTTTTTTAATTGTCCGGCTAGAAATTCTGCAAGAATAGTAGGATGTCCATAAGGATTTGCAATCCTTGTAATAGCAATGTTGAGTTTTCGGTTCATACAATTTAATTCTTTTTGTAACTTCCTCTGTAATTCTTCGATTCTTCGAGTCCTACTCTCCAGTAATAACTTCGGGAATCCTATATATATTAGGACTTGAATCAGATCAATTCTTTTTTGAATCTCTATACGTGCAATTCCCTCAACACCGGAAGATATTTTTATGTTTTGTTGTACATAGTTTTTGATAAAGTTTCGTATTTTGTGATCTTCTTGCAGACTTTCGGAATAATTTGTTGGTTGTACAAACCAAAGAGAATGATGACTCTGGGTTGTGCCAAGTCTGAAACCAAGTGGATTTATTT